CTTGATTTAACTTAGGTTAATCTAGGCCATAGGCAGACCTACGTCAAGATAAAACCCCCTTGAAACACTCTGGTAGTGTTCCTGAATCTGAATCCAAATAATGACTCAGAGCACATGGAGCCATCTCTTTTTGCGGTCAAAAAATATGGCAGACTGGCGGATCTTTATATCCGTTAATGAAAGAGCCCAATGCACAAAAATGCATGTTGGGTCTTTAAAACAGCTCAGATCACTTTGATTAGAATCAGTTTGGTCTGTTTTACCGAGAAAGTCTACGGTTCGAGTCCGTATAGCCCTAGAACCCTATCCATTCCAAAATCCGAGTGAATTTTGGAAGTTACAATTCTAACACGAGTCCGTTTAAAAACGCCAATCGAACCTAACCCCAATCGAATCTAATAATCCTTCATCATATGGGTAGAGGAATGACCAGCCATATTTCTGCCCAAGCTAAAGTTTGAAAAACGACTCTCTTTGGTACGTTTCATTGGAAAGATTGTCAACAATACAAAATAGGAATTTCTTCCTATACCTTTACCTAAACCTAGCAAAGGTAGTCTTCTCTTTCCGTATTCAATAAATCGAAATTCCTACCCATAATTCTACTTTATTCTACTTTACTGGTTAAATAAGTAACAACCTCACAGGACAGAACAATGGGTTGCCCGGGATTCGAACCCGGAACTAGTCGGATGGAGTCGATAATGTTACCGGTGAAATAAGTAACAACCTCTCCCCAAGCCGTGCTTGCATTTTTCATTGCACACGGCTTTCCCTCTGTATACATCTAAAATTCAGTTCCGCCATTAGACAAAAAGTAGAATACTTAGACCCTTCTTACCAAGTAAATTTCAGAATAGAAATAAGGAAAAATTTTGTTAGTTCTTCATTATTGCTATTTATTAGATTCAATTCGAATGAAAATTTCCATTTACGCCCTTTCATAACGAATCAGTCATGATTGGCCAAATCATTGATACAAATAATATCCAAATACCAAACCCTTTTTTGATGGAACCTCCGCGAAATAAAAGAAGCTCTTGGAAAGGTCAAGGAAAGAACTTGTTCTTCCGCCGTAAAGAAGTCTTCGAATAATTCCGATCCGAATCTTTTCAAAAAAGCCCGTACAGTACTTTTGTGTTTACGAGCTAAAGTTCTAGCACAAGAAAGTTGAAGTATATACTTTATTCGCGACAAAGTTTTTTTTTTGGAAGACCCGCTATAATAATGAGAAAGATTTCTGGATATACGCCCGAATCGGTCAATAATCTCAGAATCTGATAAATCGATCCAAATGGCCTTACTAATAGGATGCCCTAATATATTACAAAATTTGGCTTTAGCCAAGGATGAAATCAGGGGAATCATTGGAAGAATAGTATCAAACTTCTTAATAGCATGATCAATTACAAATGAAGTTTCTAACATTTGATTACGTATCGTTGAAGTCTTTCGCCGCACACTTGAAAAATAACCGAGAAAGTCAAGGGGATGGTTTGCTAATCGGTTTATATGGATTCTTCGTGGTTGAGACCAAAGGTCAAAATAAGATTGCCAGAAATTGACAAAGTAATATTTCCATTTATGCATCAAAAGAGACGTACCTTTTGAAGCGAGAATTGCTTTTCCTTGATACCTAACATAATGCATGAAAGAGTCCTTGAACACCCATAGATTGGCTTCAAAAGCCCCGTCCAAGGTTTCTATAAGATGCTCTATTTTTCCATAGAAATAGATTCGTTCAAGAAGCGCTCTAAAAGATGTTGATCGTAAATGAAAAGATTGGTTACGAAGAAAGACAAAGACGGATTCGTATTCATATACACGAAAATTATATAGGAAGAAGAAGAATCTTTGATTTCTTTCTGAAAAAGAAGGACTGACTTTCTGTGAAGTAAGAAGACTATTCCAATTATGAAACTCGTGGAGAAAGACTCTTAATAAATGCAAAGACGAAGCATCTTTTAGCCAGTAGCGAAGAGCTTGCACCACGATTTCGAGATGGATTGGGTAAGGTATTAGGATATCGAACACATAATTTAAATGTGAAATTTTGTCCTCTAAAAAAGAAAAAATGGAATGAATTGATCGTAAATTAGCGGATTTGACTACCTCTTTCCCTTTCTTTTGGCGCTTTTCTAGGGAAGATAGGAATCGGAGTGAAAATGGAATTTCCATAATGACCGAAAATCCCTCGGATATCATTTGAAAATCAAAATTCTTATTGCGCCCCAAAAGTGGATTTTGTTTAGAATCATTCAGAGAAAGAATCCAAAAATTTGGGTCATACATTCGAGTAATTAAACGTTTCACAATGAGTAAGCTGAATTTATTGTCATAACCTGCATTTTTCAACAAAATGCATCTTGGTAAACCATGATCATGAGCAAGTGCATAAATATACTCTTGAAAGATAAGTGGATATAAGAAGTCGTGTTGTTGAAATCTATCGAGCTCTAAAGAGCTTTGAAAGTCCTCCATTTTGAATGCTATTTGAACCAAAGGTAGAGGATTTTGGGAGTTATCAAATGATACAGAGTGCGATACAGTCAAAACAAGGTATTTTTCGAGTAAGATTAAGGAAGCGATACCTCGGATACAGGTAAACTTATCAACGGATTCTCGATCCTCTCTTTTTCCATTTTCTTGAAGTCGTTTATATTCGTTCTAGGATATAAAGATGTTTAGAAATCCTTTATTTTTTCAACCCAATCGCTCTTTTGATTTTGGAAATTTTGTTATCAATCTACTCTTTCTTATACGCACACAGCTCCATTCTGGAATGGAGACTGCTAATATTTAGGATTCATGAAAAAATAAAGAATCCGCTTCTCGGATAAGCCCTTACCCGTATTCAGGCACTAATATATTTTTAACATCTAATTAGATCGGGTAATCATTCAAATTAAGAATGGGAGCTCGTTGCTTTTTCGTTCCTTATAATTTCATTAAATTAATTGAAGCCAGAGGGCTCTATCCATTTATTCATTCGACCCAACTTGAAATTGAATCCATTTGACTCCCTTCCAATAAGTTAAACAAAGTTTTGTCCCGATCGGGAAAGAAGAAAAGATTCTCAGAACTCTTGGTTGCTACGACATGCTATTTTTTCCATTCATTCCCTTTTAGGATCAGTCGTGGTCTTCCAAACTTTACCGATGGTATGGATGAATTCATCGCTTCATCTAAATGTGTAAAAGATCCGAGTCGCACTTAAAAGCCGAGTACTCTACCGTTGAGTTAGCAACCCGAATAGAAGAAATAAAGTATGTAGATATAATCAGAATGAAAAATAATGATTCGACGAGCGAATCAAAGCATAAAAACCCATTTTCAAATCGATTAAGAACAGAAAACGTAATAACTCATATGAAAATACAAGAAATTTTCCGATAACAGAAAAACCCGAAATAATGATAGATCCTTCCTTAATGTCATTGTTATTCACGTTTTCAAGCAAAAATGCGTCTATCAAAGCGCATCCAACGAACCCCTTATTTTGACTAAAGTAAGGCAAAAACCAAACCAATGGGACGGAAATAAAGAGATCCCTTTATAAAAAAAGAGATCCCTTTATCACGCTGCATTATATTTCGTCAATGCATTGTTGTCAATATAAAGGTTAAGAAAAGGATATAATGAAAAAAGATAAGAAATTCGGTTGAAAAATATTCAAAAAAATAAGGACTTGAGTTAGAGTGGCACTACATAGATACAAAAAAGTTTAGCTAGGGGAAGAAAAAATAAGAAGTCAAAAAAATCTCGAATTTAGTCAATCAATAAATAAACAAAATAGAGAAAAGTTCTAGAAAGGGGTAGCATATACCCCCCTTATTTCCTTAAATTAATTCAATTTTATTTGATTGGGGCAAAGTTCGTTAAAAACCTCCGACTTCTTTAAAATGTCCCGAACAGTTTCTGTAGGCTGAGCACCCCTTTCAAGAAAATATAGAATAGCAGGAACGTTTAAATACGTTTGATTCTTTATCGGATCATAAAAACCCACTTTCCGAAGATCTCTTCCTTCTCTTCGGGAGCGAACATCAATTGCAACGATTCGATAAGTCGCACGTTGCTTTCTACCACAGCGTTTTAAACGAAGTTTAACCATAACATTCCTCTAATTTGGAATCCCTATGGAACTGATTCAATTATGGAATCATGACTAGTCATTGGTTCAGTCGGTACATAGACATAATAATGTCTGTTTTTCCGAATAAATCTTCGACTGGAAGATTTGTTCTATGAACCATAGGATTGATTCGTTTAGAGAATCATTTTATCAATCCTCGGGACTTAGTCTGCGCAAACGCAGTAATGCTCCGTGCCAAAATCCAAGGTTCCAAGCATTGAGCTCGGTTTTTGGTTTTTGTGCGGCCTCTTTGAGCAGGGATTTTATGTTCCCTTGGAAGGCCTCCAGCGCCTTACGATTTTTTGAGAGGCGCTGGATCTTTTGATTGATCCACCTTTCGCCTGCCCCACTTCCCGATTGGAAGGCTTCCAAAAAAATCTTACCAGTCTCGTTAGAATAGGTGTCGCAATGACCCTTATTGTACGAGTGCTTGTACCCATGGTATTTTTTGCCGTGGGGGCACGTGAGCGCCGGTTCGTGCTTTTTCCGAGCAGAAAGAAATTTTCGCCCAGTCTCCTCTGTTTGTGGAAAAAGACTTTCCTTTTCCAACTCGGGAAACCTCTTCCCATTTATCCCGCCTTCCTTTTCCAACTCGGGACACCTCTTCCCATTTATCCCGCCTTCCTTTTCCAACTCGGGACACCTCTTCCCATTTATCCCGCCTTCCTTTTTCGAGTTATAGTTCGAACTATAATAATCAGTTATCGAAACATAAGTACTACAGTAGTAACAGCGGCACTTAGACCCCACCTCTTCGTTTTCACCATAATATGTATCCATAGCTCCTTAAAATATATTTTATTCTAATAAATAATGAATTTTTATTCTAATAAATAATGAATAGAAAATATCCATTATCTCAATGAAAAATTGGGACGATTTGTCCCATGAAAACTGTGCGAAGAATTACTTATCGACGTCGAAAAGGCCTTTGATTTGAAATTTTTTAATTAAATAATGAATATTTTTAATTAAATAATGAATATTTTTAATTAAATAATGAATATTTTTAATTAAATAATGAATATTTTTAATTAAATAATGAATATTTTTAATTTAATATGAATATTTTTAATTTAATATGAATATTTTTAATTAAATAATGAATATTTTTAATTAAATAATGAATATTTTTAATTTAATATGAATATTTTTAATTTAATATGAATATTTTTAATTTAATAATGAATAATAGGCCCTTGGGACGAAAGGGATCGAACCTTCGATTACCGGGACCAAAACCCGTCGCCTTACCACTCGGCTACGCCCCATTGTCACGTCGATTTTTTGATTCATTTGATGATTCATATTATACCATCAAGTAAAGATTTTCGGCAACTACCCGTGTCACGTCGATTTTTTGATTCATTTGATGATTCATATTATACCATCAAGTAAAGATTTTCGGCAACTACCCGTGTCACGTTGATTTTTTTTTAGATAATTCATATTATATTATTACAATAAATCTTTGTAAAGGCCCGCCCAAATCTCTAGCGACAATTTTACGCTAAGAGATTATAGAGAAGAGATAATAGAGAAGGGATAATGGAATTATATAGATTCTAGGTTTGTGCTAGGAATTTGACCCGTGCAGATATAGAATTCGACTGAATTTATTGATCATTAGATAGAATGTAATTAAAATAGTAGATGAAAATATGATTTCTTCTATTCGCCTTTGAGAATTGGAGGATTTTTGATTGGGCCGGTTCAAAGAAAAAGAAGGATTTTTTTGTCTACCTTACTTTCTTCCGTTTTCCTTATCTCAAGAACTCAATCAAATTGCAATTATCGTCAAGAACAAAATGTCTGCTATGCTTAATCTCTTAAGTTTGATCTGTATCTGTTTTAATTCTGCCCTTTATCCAACTAGTCTTTTCTTTGCCAAATTGCCCGAGGCCTATGCTTTTTTAAATCCAATCGTAGATATTATGCCAGTCATACCCCTCTTCTTTTTTCTTTTAGCCTTTGTTTGGCAAGCTGCTGTAAGTTTTCGATAAGATACTTAATACTATCCTAGACTATCCTAGAAAATGCATGATTTCTTCGAGAAAAATTTCTAACGATTGATAAGATCAAATAAGTCTTTCCCGCATCAATCTTTGAGGCAAACGTTGAAATTCTTTGATCGCCGCGAGAAATCAAATCCGGCTCGCCACATTTCCCCATTCTGACCCTTTTTCCAGTGCAAGGCCTTAATTTCTATGTTATTTTATACAGAATTAGGGTCCCACGCCCATATCTCATTATGGGCATGAAGTCATCTTGGGTAATCAAAGACTCTTATTTGACCTGATAGACTTATTTTCGAGTTCGAGAAAGCACTTCATTTCTTGGTGTCAAATATAGAATATGGGGTAGAAAAATGGACGATCTATTCTCTTTTCTCGTTTTTTCCAAAAAGGCTCTTGGAGATTGTGTAATGCTTACGCTCAAACTTTTCGTTTACACAGTAGTAATATTCTTTGTTTCTCTCTTCATCTTTGGATTCCTATCTAATGACCCAGGACGTAATCCTGGGCGTGAAGAATAAAGGTTTTTTCGTTTTTCTATCTTGATTTTTTCATTTTCTTAAGATTTTTTATCTATTCCACACATTTAACTAGGAAAAAGGGGTTTGTGAAATTTGAAAGAAAAGAAAATATCAAGTCATCGACGAAAACGGAAAGAGAGGGATTCGAACCCTCGGTACGAATAACTCGTACAACGGATTAGCAATCCGCCGCTTTCGTCCACTCAGCCATCTCTCCCTATTGAAAAAGATAATTATAATTATTAATATGTTACATTCCACATGAAAAAAGGATTCAAAACCGTCTTTCTTTCTCCTTCTTTATTTTGATTCTCAAGATATGTAAAACTTTTCTTAGCTATTCCTTTTCGATAAAGTCAAAACTCAAAAGATCTAATATAAAGAAAACGAAAGATAAAGAACGAGGACTTCCTTGCTTTGATTTTCTTCGAAAGGCCCTTTTCTTTCCACGGCCTGGCCCGGTCACTACCCAACCGGGCCTTTTTTGATTCCATCAAATTCTAGCGAAATTTCTCTTATTTGACAACAAAAAAGACTTACTAGATTTTTTGACTATATTTCAAATAAGACCCAAAAGAAAAAGGACTATTTCCATCCTTACTCGATAACTTTATCGAACTTAGTCTATCAAAAGTACCCTGTCCTATTCATTTTTCTTCCTTTTTTAGTTACTTGACTGCTTTTCTCGAATAACGAAAATGAAACTTTAGACACTGCATTTTTTGTTATGCTTTGAGCGCTTTTGGTAAGTTGTATCTAGCAACACTCTTCCAGCACACGAAAGGATAGGCCTTGTAAATAAGCCCTCTTCTCCAAATCTCATCAAATTGAA